TTGTGTTAGTAGGGGAGTTTTATTCTTGCTTTAATTCGTTTAATTTTTTCTTGCTCTATATGTAAGTTTGTGCGTGAGTTTACTTTAATGGTCCTAAATGGATTGGAAGGTTTGAGTTATATTCCTCATTAGTTGTTATTGATTGATCAAGTATTCTTGTATTTAGCAGTGTATTTTAGTTTCGGTTAAATTTTGTGCCAGCAGCCGCGGTTATACTTTGGAAGCGTTTGAACGGGTTTGGTATTAAAGATAGTTATATTATTTATTTTGTTTGATTTTGTTTAGGTGGTTTTTAGGTGAAATTTTTATTGTTTTTGTTTATCTTAATTTATATTTTGAGGCTATGAAATTTTATTTTTAAACTAGGATTAGATACCCTATTATTTTAAAATGTTAAAATCTTGTACCTGAGTAGTATTAGTTATGTTCTTGAAACTTAAAGAATTTGGCGGTATCTCATTCCGTCTAGAGGAATCTGTCCCGTTATCGATAGTCCGCGTTGGACCTTACTTATATATTGATTTTGGTTTGTATACCGCCGTTTATTGATTATCTTTTTAGGGTTTATTTTAATTTTCTGGTTTCTTTATTTTGGGATATTTCAGGTCAAGGTGCAGCTTGTTTTTAAGTGGAATGATGGATTACATTGTTATTTGTTTATGGATTGTTGATTTTAATATTGGTATGAAATTGGATTTAGTTGTAATGATTTGTAGATTGTTATTATGATAATTGGTTCTGAGATATGTACACATCGCCCGTCGCTCTCGTTTATTATAATGAGATAAGTCGTAACAAAGTGGTTGTACCGGAAGGTGTGGCTGGATTGATATCAGATCATTTCTGTTAGTTGAGTTTTCATTTACGCTGAATTGTTTTGTCGTGCAATTCGACATGGTCTGATTTTATTGATTATCTTGTTTTTATTTTGTGGTAGTTTTTATTTTTAATTAAAATATTATTTTGTTGTTGTATTGTTTATGATTTAATTTTTTTACTATAGGTTATTTGTACTGTGAGGGGTTGTAGGGGTTTAATATTTTTTTAAAAGTTGATTTTGTTTTTCGTACCTTGTGTATCAGGGTTCATTGAATTTTATTATTTATTTTTATTTCCCGATTTTAAAGGAGTTAATGGTTTATGTTAGTTACTGTTTCATCAGTATTAATAATAGGCGTATTGGTAGTGAAATGTTATTCGTCTTTAGTGGTTTCTGGTTTTTCAAGAAATGAATTTAATTCATACATTTTATATAATTTCTGTTGTTGTTCTATTTATTTTTATTTTATGTTAAGATCGAGGGGGATTAGCTCCATGTTTTATTTTTATAATTAGTTGTAATTTAATTTAGTTTTGTGGATTTTATAGTGATTTTCTATTTGATTATGTTAGAATTTTATTTTTTCTTTTTTTAATTTTTTTATTATTTAAGTTGTTTATTGAAATATTTTCTTTATTTTTGGTTTGTAAAGTAGTTATTGTGTAATTAGTAAATTTATTTGTTATCTTGTGTGATTATGGAGTGTATTAATTGCTTTTGAGGAATTAGGCAAAATTTGTGTCCGCCTGTTTAACAAAAACATCTTTTCTTGTTAGTTTTTGAAGTATGGCCTGCCCACTGACGTTATGTTGAAGGGCCGCGGTATTTTGACCGTGCAAAGGTAGCATAATCATTAGTTCTTTAATTGTGATCTGGTATGAATGGCTTGACGAGACATAAACTGTCTTAGGAGTATTGTTTATTGAATTTGGTCTTTGAGTTAAAATTCTTAAATGTTTTTATGGGACGAGAAGACCCTATAGAGTTTAACATTTTTCTTATTTATGTATTGTTTGTTTATTTTATTAAATAGGAGGTAGATTGTTTTGTTGGGGTGATGGGAGGAAGTATATGTAACTCTTCTTTATTTATTTATATTTATTTATATTTTTTTGATCCATTTATTTTGATTATAAGATTAAATTACCTTAGGGATAACAGCGTTATCCTCCTTGAGAGTTCTTATTGGCGGGGGGGTTTGCGACCTCGATGTTGGATTAAGGTGAATTTTCGGTGTAGGAGCTGAAATTTAATTAGGTCTGTTCGACCTTTAAAATCTTACATGATCTGAGTTCAGACCGGCGTGAGCCAGGTTGGTTTCTATCTATAAAGTTGTTTTATATCTTAGTACGAGAGGACCGGGTATTTGTAATAATTTCATGTTTATATTGGTTTTTGTTAATGTGATACTATTTTGGCAGATAAGTGCATTGGATTTAGAATCTATTAATGTAAAATTTTTATTTTACAAGTAGTATATGTTTGATCTTTTTTTTCTTATTATTATTTTTTTATTGTTAATAGTTTTTGTTATAGTAGGGGTGGCCTTTCTCACTTTGTTGGAGCGTAGGGTTTTAGGGTATATGCATATTCGTAAGGGTCCTAATAGGGTAGGGTTTATTGGTATTTTTCAGCCTTTTAGAGATGCTATTAAATTATTTTCTAGGGAGCAGTATTTTCCTATTGTTTCTAATTACTTGATTTATTATTTTTCTCCTATTTTTGGTTTTTTTCTTTCCTTGTTGATTTGATTGTTAATTCCTTATTTGAGTGGTTTTATTTCTTTTGAGTTGGGTTTACTATTTTTTTTGGCTTGTACAAGATTGGGGGTGTATACTGTTATAATTGCTGGGTGGTCTTCTAATTCTGGTTATTCTTTATTGGGGGGGCTTCGTGCTTTGGCTCAAACTATTTCTTATGAAGTAAGATTGGCTTTTATTTTGTTTTCTTTTGTTATTTTGATTTGTAGTTATAATTTGGTTTATTTTTGTTTTTTTCAGGTTTATTTGTGGTTAATTTTTTTATCTCTTCCTTTGTCATTTGTTTGGTTTATTTCATGCTTGGCTGAGACTAATCGTACGCCTTTTGATTTTGCTGAAGGTGAGTCGGAGCTTGTTTCAGGATTTAATGTTGAGTATGGTAGTGGTGGATTTGCATTAATTTTTTTAGCTGAGTATGCAAGTATTCTTTTTATGAGATTATTGTTTTGTATTATTTTTTTGGGTAGAGATCTTTACTCTTTCTTTTTTTATATTAGGCTTGCTTTTATTTCCTTTTTATTTATTTGGGTCCGCGGTACTGTGCCTCGGTTTCGTTATGATAAGTTGATGTATTTGGCATGGAAGAGATTTTTGCCTCTTTCGTTGAATTATCTTTTATTTTTTATTGGTATTAAATGTTTTATTTTTTCTTTATTATAGTGTATTAATTTAAGTATGATAAGTTAATAGAAGATTCGAACTTCTTTCATAATGTTTTCAAGACATTAGGCTTTGTCTGTAGCTTTTTAACTTTAATTTGTTATTTTGTCTCATAAGTTTGTTGTTATAGGTCTTACTAAGTAGTATATGAAGTAAATTGTTGTTAAGATTTGTCCTGTTATAATATAGGGGTCTTCTACTGGTCGTGCTCCAATTCATGTTAGTAGAATTACGGTGTTTGTTATTGTCCAGAATAGGATTTGGTTGATTGGGTAGAATTGTGTTCCTCGGAATTTGGATTTGTTTGTTGGTATGATGAATAAAATTGCGATTGATATAGCTAGGGCAATCACTCCTCCTAGTTTGTTAGGGATTGATCGGAGGATTGCGTATGCAAATAGGAAGTATCATTCTGGTTGGATGTGAATTGGTGTTACTAAGGGATTTGCTGGTGTGAAGTTATCTGGATCACTTAAGATGTATGGTTCTTTCAGGGTTAACACAGTTAATATCATAATAGTTAATGCAAACCCCAAGATGTCCTTTACTGTGAAATATGGGTGGAATGGGATTTTATCTGTATTTTTGTTTAACCCTAAAGGGTTGTTTGATCCTGTTTGATGAAGGAATAATAGGTGAATTAATACCATTGCTGCAATCACGAATGGTATTAGGAAGTGTAACGCAAAGAATCGTGTAAGTGTGGCGTTGTCTACTGCGAATCCTCCTCATACTCATTGTACTACTTCTTTTCCTACATAAGGGATTGCTGATAATAGGTTTGTGATTACTGTTGCACCTCAAAATGATATTTGCCCTCATGGTAATACATAACCTATAAATGCTGTTGCTATAGTTAAGAATAGGATTGCTACTCCCACAGATCAAGTGTGTATAAAATTATATGATCCATAGTATATATTACGTCCTGTGTGTAGATAAATACAAACGAAGAATAAAGATGCACCGTTTGCATGTAGGGTTCGTAATAGTCAACCATAGTTTACATCTCGACAAATGTGTCTTACTCTTCTAAAGGCAGTGTCAATGTTTGGGCAATAATGTATGGCTAGGAATAACCCTGTTACAATTTGTGCTACTAGACAAATTCCTAATAGTGACCCAAAATTTCATCATCCTCTAATAGTTGATGGTGTTGGGAGGTCTACTAAGGCATCGTTTGCAATTTTGAATAAGGGGTGTTTATTTCGTGTTGGTTTATTCATTATCTTGTGTGACGTAATGGTCCTTTGGATACATTAATAATGTTTACTACTACAATTAGTGTTAGTAGTATATAAATTACTAATATTGTTGTTATTGTTCCTATTATTTGGTTGTATATAACAGTTGTTGTGGTTGTAATTTCATTTTCTATTATTGTATTGTGTGGATACATTTCTTTGTTATTTGTTGTGACTGGTATTAAGTATATTAAAATAGGTAAAATGATTGAGGATAATATTAATATTTTATTGGATGGTGAGAATATTTCATTTGATGCCAGTCTTGTTATATATATAAATAGTACTAATATCCCTCCAATTATAATTATAAAAAGGATATATGAGAATCAAAATCTTCTGTATATTGTTCCTCTGATTAAACATACTAAGGTTGTTTGTATTAGTAGTATTAGTCCTATGGCTAGAGGGTGTTTTATTTGTGTGAATATAATTCTTGTTAGTATTCTTATCGATAAAAATAGTTTTGTTATGTCAGGGGGTATTTTATTTAAAATATTAGTTTTGGGGATTAATGAAATGGTATTGATACCTTTCCTCTGAAGTTTCAAAAGGTGGTTCCTTATTTTTGGTTTACAAGACCAATATTTTTATTAAATTATTAAAACTTGTTTAATGCCAATGTGATTGTATTTTTTTGTTTCTTATTTTTGTGGTATTTGGGCTTTCTCCTCTAGACGGAAGCATTTGTTAATTACTTTGTTAAGATTGGAGTTTGTTGTGTTGGTTCTTTATTTTTCTATTTATTTTTATTTGTGTAGGTTTAATTATAGTTTATTTTTTGTTGTTTATTTTCTGGTTTTTTCTGTTTGTGAGGGTTCTTTAGGTCTATCTATTTTGGTATCTATAATTCGTAGTCATGGTAATGATTATTTTCAATCTTATAGAGTTCTTCAATGTTAAAGTTTCTTTGTTTTTTGGTTTTTTTGATCCCTTTATGTACATATTCTGGGGGTTGATGGTTGATTAGTTCTATAATGTTTTTTATTTCTTTTATTTATTTTTTTTTCTTTCCTTATTTTTTTTGTTGAGGGGGTCTAGGTTACATTTTTGGCTGTGATTTAATTTCTTATGGTTTGATTCTTCTAAGTTTATGGATTTGTGTTCTTATGGTTTTGGCTAGAGAATCTGTTTTTCGTTCGGAATATTTTTCAGGCTTTTTTTTGGTTGTTGTTATTGGTCTTACTATTTTGCTTTGTTGCACTTTTAGAAGAATCAGTCTTCTTTCATTTTATATTTTTTTTGAAAGAAGACTGATTCCTACTTTGTTTTTAATTTTGGGCTGGGGATATCAACCTGAGCGGGTTCAGGCTGGTGTTTATTTGTTGTTTTATACATTATTAGCTTCTCTTCCATTGTTGGTTGGTATTTTATTTATTTATAATTCTTTGGGTTCTTTGTGTTTATTTTTATTAGGTGGTAATAAGGATTTAGTTGGTGATTTATTTTATGTTTGTATGGTTTTTGCTTTTTTGGTTAGGATGCCTATATTTATAGTTCATTTATGGCTTCCTAGGGCTCATGTTGAAGCCCCTGTGTCTGGTTCTATAATTTTGGCTGGTGTTTTGTTGAAGTTGGGTGGATATGGTCTTCTTCGTGTATTCCCTGTATTATTTAAATTTGGGTTTAAGTTTGGTGTTGTTTGAATTGCTTTGAGTTTGGTTGGGGGTCTTTTTGTTAGTTTATTTTGTGTACGACAGACTGATTTGAAATCATTAATTGCTTACTCTTCTGTAGCTCATATAAGTATAGTTATTGGTGGTATTATAACTTTAAATTATTGGGGGGTTTGTAGATCTTTTGCTTTAATAGTGGCTCATGGTTTGTGTTCTTCTGGTCTTTTTTGTCTTTCTAATATTTCTTATGAGCGGTTTGGTAGACGGAGTCTTTTGATTAATAAGGGTTTAATTAACTTAATACCTAGAATAACTATGTGGTGGTTTTTATTAAGATCTTGTAATATGGCGGCTCCTCCTTCTTTGAATCTTTTAGGAGAGATTGGTTTGTTGAGTAGCTTGGTTTCTTGGTCTTGGTGTATTATATTTGTTTTAATTTTTTTATCTTTTTTTAGAGCTGCTTATACTTTATATTTGTATTCTTATAGTCAGCATGGGTTTATTTATTCTGGGGTTTATTCTTGTTCTTTAGGTTATGTTCGTGAATTCTTATTGTTGTTTTTACATTGGCTTCCATTAAATTTGATTATTTTGAGGGTGGATGTTACTGTTTTTTGGGTTTAATTAAATCTAAATAGTTTAAGAGTAAAATATTGGTTTGTGGTGCCGATGATATATTTATGTATTTTGGATTTATGTTTATATCTATTTGCTTTGTTAGATTTATTTTTCTATTTATTTTAGGTTTGGTTTGTTGTATTTTTGGTTCATATTTTATTATAAATGATTTGATTTATTTTATTGATTGAAATATTATTACATTAAATGGTAGATCTGTTATTATAACTTTCTTATTTGATTGAATGTCTTTGTTATTTATGGGGTTTGTGTTTATTATTTCTTCTTTAGTTATTTTATATAGAGATGATTACATGTTTGGTGATTTGAGTATTGTTCGTTTTATTTCATTGGTTTTGATATTTGTTGTTTCTATAATGTTTTTAATCATTAGTCCTAATGTGATTAGTATTTTATTGGGCTGAGATGGGTTGGGTTTGGTTTCTTATTTGTTGGTAATTTATTATCAGAATGTAAAATCTTACGGTGCTGGTATGTTAACTGTTTTGTCTAATCGGATTGGTGATGTTGCTTTATTAATGGTTATTGCTTGGATAATTAATTTTGGTAGTTGAAGTTTTATTTATTATTTAGATTTTTTGTCTGGTTCATTTGAAATAGAATTGATTTCTTTTCTTGTTGTTTTGGCTGCTATAACTAAAAGTGCTCAGATTCCGTTTTCTTCTTGGCTGCCTGCAGCCATGGCTGCTCCTACTCCGGTATCTGCTTTGGTGCATTCTTCTACTTTGGTTACTGCAGGGGTCTACCTTCTTATTCGTTTTAGTCCTTCTTTTGGTTATTGGTTGAATATTTTTTTATTGTTAATTTCGGGTTTGACTATGTTTATAGCTGGTCTTGGAGCTAATTTTGAGTTTGATTTGAGGAAAATTATTGCTTTATCTACTCTTAGACAGTTGGGTCTTATGATTATAACTATTTCTATTGGTCTTTCTGGTTTGGCTTTTTTTCATTTGTTAACTCATGCATTGTTTAGGGCTTTATTATTCATGTGTGCTGGGGGTGTAATTCATTCTATAGGAGATTCTCAAGATATCCGTTATATAGGTGGTTTATCTATTTATATGCCTTTTACTTCTTCTAGTTTAATAGTATCTAATTTTGCTCTTTGTGGTATGCCTTTTTTGGCTGGGTTTTATTCTAAGGATTTTATTTTGGAGATGTTTTCTATGAGATATATAAATATATTTGGTTTTTTTTTACTATTTATTTCTACTGGTTTAACTGTTTGTTATTCTTTTCGTTTATTTTATTATGTTTTGTGTGGTGATTTTAATTTTGTTTCTACTTATTCTATTATTGAGACCAATTATAATATAATGGTTGGTATGATTGGTCTATTAATTATATCTATTTTTGGAGGGGGTTCTCTTATGTGATTAATTTGTCCTACTCCTTCTATGATTTGTTTACCTTATTATTTAAAGTTTCTTACTTTATTTGTATTGTTTTTAGGTGGTTGATTGGGTTATGAGATTGCTGGTTTTGTTTTTGGTGATAAGTTGTTTTCTATATTTTTGTATAATATTTCTTCATTTTCTGGTTCAATATGGTTTATACCTTTTTTTTCTACTTATGGTGTTTCATTTAGTCCTTTAGAGGTTGGTTATAGGGCAACAAGGGTTTTTGATTCTGGTTGGATAGAGTTTTTTGGTGGTCAGGGTTTATATTGGGTTCTTTTTAATTTGGGTAGGATTAACCAGTGGTTTCAATATAATAATTTAAGGGTGTTTTTAGGATTTTTTGTTATGTGAGTTGTTATTTTGTTATTTGTTCTTATTTTTTACTTGAATAGCTTATTTAGAGCGTGACATTGAAGATGTCGATGAGGTATCTATTGCCTTTGAGTATTTATAAAAGGTTTGTCTTTGTCTTTACAGTGAAAGTGTAATGTTTATTCTAAACTATATAAATATAGAAGTGTAAACGGATTTTAACCGCTTTAGTGATAAGTTAGCAGCATTCACTTTTCTACCACTTCCTTAACAGGAATATTTATTCAATTTTATTATTAACAATAATATACCTCTTTTTGGTTTCAGTTAAATTAAAAGCGGGGATAAATATTTTTATCTAAGATCAGGTCGAAACTGATTGCAAGGTTTGCTTCTCGCTTATATTGAATTTATGAGACTAACTATTATAGTAGTACTTTTTGAATGCAACTCAAATGTTATTATTAACTATAGCCCCCTAGTTTCTTCATTCGAGGGACCCTTGGTTTCACTCATGGTATAATCCAATAATGAGGATTAGTAGGAATGTTGATCTGATGATTATTCATGATTTTATGTTTGATGTTAATATAGTGATTGGTATTGGTAGAAGAAGAGCAATTTCTACATCAAAGATTATGAAGATTACTGCAATTAAGAAGAATCGTGATGAGAAGGGTAGCCGTGCGGAGTTTTTTGGGTCGAATCCACATTCGAATGGTGATCTTTTTTCTCGATCTTCGCTAATTTTTTTTGAGATTAATGTTGCTAAAATTATAATTGTTGCTGATAGGATGAGAGTTACTGTTGCTGCTGTTACAATTATTATTATTATTTATCTTGTTTTCACAAACTTCTTGATTGGAAGTCAAGTATACTTATTTGTATTAGATAAATATTATTTTATCTTCCTCATCAGTAGATTGAGATATATAAGAATAATCAAACTACGTCTACAAAATGCCAATATCATGCTGCTGCTTCAAATCCGAAGTGATGATTTGATGAGAAATGTAATGTTGTTTGTCGTAATAAACATGTAGTTAAGAAGGTTGTTCCAATAATTACATGTAGTCCGTGGAATCCTGTTGCTACAAAGAATGTGGATCCGTATGTTGAGTCTGCGATTGTGAATGGTGCTTCAAGGTATTCATATGCTTGTAGTGCAGTGAAATATAGTCCTAATAGAACGGTGAAGAATAACCCTTGGGTTGATTGGGTAGCATTATTTTCTAATAATCCATGATGTGCTCATGTTACGGTTACACCTGATGCAAGTAGAATTGCTGTATTTAATAGGGGGACTTGTAGTGGGTTAAATGGTTGAATTCCTGTTGGTGGTCAAGTTGATCCTAATTCAATTGTGGGCGATAGTCTTGAGTGGAAGAATGCCCAGAAAAATGATACGAAGAATAAAATTTCTGATACGATAAATAAAATTATTCCTCATCGTAGGCCTTTTGTTACTAATTTTGTGTGTAGTCCTTGATATGTGCCCTCTCGAGTTACGTCTCGTCATCATTGTACTATAGTTAGGATAGTAATAATTGCTCCAATTCCTAGAAGACTATCGTCATATTGGTGAAATCATTTGATTAATCCTATTAGAGTAACTATTGCTCCAATGGCTCCTGTGAGTGGTCATGGTCTTTTATTTACTATATGGAATGGGTGGTTTTCGTGTATTGACATTAATTGACTTCTCTAGAATATAATGTTCTTAGGATTGCAAATACATATGATTGGATGATTGCTACTGCTGCTTCTAAGATTAATAGGAGGATTTGTGCAGTAATAAGAATTATTAGTAGTGTATTTCTTATTGATGGTCCATTATTTCCTAGTAGGGTTAGCAGTAAATGTCCTGCAATTATATTTGCAGTTAAACGTACTGCTAGGGTTCCTGGCCGAATCAGGTTACTAATTGTTTCGATGATTACTATGAATGGTATTAGTATAGTTGGTGTGCCTTGTGGCACTAGATGCTCAAATATATGGTTGGTATTTTTAATTCACCCAAATAATATAAATCTTATTCATATTGGTAAGGCTAAGGTTAATGTAAGTGTTAAATGTCTTGTTCTGGTAAAGATGTATGGGAATAGTCCTAGGAAGTTATTTATTAGGATTATTAGGAATAGTGATGTTAAAATAAATGAGTTTCCTTTATTTTCATTCCCTTTTCTTAAGATTGTTCTTATTTCCTGATGTAGTTTATTTATTAATAAGTTTACTATTATTCTGTTCCGGGATGGAACTAATCAAATTCTTGTTGGAATTAATAGGAGTCCAATAGTTGTTCTTGTTCAGTTTAATGGTAAATTACTAATTTCTGTTGTTGGGTCAAAAATAGAGAATAAATTTCTTATCACTTTCAATTTGTTTTGTGGGTGTTAATAGTTTCTTTTATTTTTATTTGTGTATTTGGTGATTGGGCGAAGTAGTTTATAATGTTAAATATTAGGAATGTTATTAGAAATGTAATGTATAGTAATGTTCATTCTATAGGTATTATTTGAGGTATAAAAGGATACCTTTTTGATTATTTCAGTTTGACATTCTGATGTTATATAATTAACTAATCCTTTGTCATCAGAGATATTTGCTAATATATCATGAACTGGTTTAAGAGACCATTACTTGCTTTCAGTCATCTGATGATTCTCTTACTTTTGATACTCAGTTAATAAATTGATTTGTTGACACACTTTCAATCACGATTGGTATAAATCTATGATTTGCCCCGCAGATTTCTGAGCATTGTCCATATAATAGACCTGGTCGATTGATTGAGAATCTCATTTGGTTGAGTCGTCCTGGTGTAGCGTCAGTTTTTACACCTAGTCTTGGTACTGTTCATGAATGTAATACATCTGCTGCTGTTACAATTATTCGGATTGGTGAATTTATTGGTAATACTACCCGGTTGTCTGTGTCTAATAGTCGGAATGTATTAATTGGTTGGTCTTCTTGTTGTACTATATATGAGTCGAATTCAAGTTTTGTAAAATCTGAGTATTCGTAGCTTCAATATCATTGGTGTCCAACGGTTTTTAATGTTATTATTGGGTTATGGATTTCATCTATTAAATATAATAGTCGTAATGATGGGATTGCAATAAATACTAAAATGATTGCAGGTGCGATTGTTCATAAGGTTTCAATTATTTGTCCTTCTAGAATAAATCGTCTTGTTTGTTTATTTTGAATAATTATAATTATTGTGTAAAATACTGCTGTAATAATTATTAGTATAATTATTAATGCATGATCATGGAAGAAGATTAGTTGTTCTATTACTGGTGATGAGCTGTCTTGAAGTGTTAAGTTTAACCATGTTGCCATTATTTCTAATGAAAGTTTAAACTTTATTTATGGAGCTTAAATCCACCGCACTTATCTGCCACGTTAGAGGCTGTATTAGTTAGTTAGGGAGATGGTTGGTAATTCTGAGTATCTGTGTTCTGCTGGTGGGAAGTTTTGTAGTCATTCTACTGAATTTCTTGTATGTGTAGGGAATAGAATTGGTCGATTTGATGTGATTCTTTCTCATATAATGAATAGGAATATCATTACTCTTACGAACGAAATTGTTGATCCTATCGATGAAATGATGTTTCATGTGGTATATGCATCTGGGTAATCTGAATATCGTCGTGGTATTCCAGCCAATCCTAGGAAGTGTTGAGGAAAAAATGTTAGGTTTACTCCTACAAATATAACAGCAAATTGAGCCCTTAATCATTTTGGGTTTATTGTAAGTCCGGTGAATAGTGGGAATCATTGAACAAAACCTCCTATAATTGCAAACACTGCTCCTATTGATAATACATAGTGGAAGTGTGCTACAACATAGTAAGTGTCATGCAGTACGATATCGATTGATGAATTTGCTAGTACTACTCCTGTAAGACCTCCTATTGTGAATAGGAATACAAATCCTAATGCTCACAAGCAAGCTGCTCTATATGTTATTCGGGTTCCATATATTGTTGCAAGTCATCTGAAAATTTTAATACCTGTTGGTACTGCAATGATTATTGTCGCTGATGTAAAGTATGCTCGTGTATCAACATCTATTCCTACGGTGAATATGTGATGAGCTCATACTACAAATCCTAATAGACCAATTGCTAGTATGGCGAAGATTATTCCTAGGTTTCCAAATGCTTCTTTTTTTCCTCTTTCGTGGCAAATGATGTGGGATACTATACCAAATCCTGGCAGAATGAGAATGTAAACTTCAGGATGTCCAAAGAATCAAAACAAATGTTGATATAGAATTGGATCACCTCCTCCTGCAGGATCGAAGAATGATGTATTTAGGTTACGATCTGTTAATAGTATTGTGATTGCTCCTGCTAATACTGGTAAGGATAGAAGTAGTAATAGTGCGGTAATTGCAATTGATCATACAAATAGTGGAATTCGTTCAGGTTTTATACTTTTTGGTTTCATGTTAATTGTTGTTGTAATGAAGTTTACAGCTCCTAGGATAGATGATACACCTGCTAAGTGTAATGAGAAGATTGCTAAGTCCACAGATGCTCCGGCATGAGCAATTCCTCTTGCAAGAGGGGGATAAACAGTTCATCCTGTTCCTACTCCACTTTCTACCGTTCTACTAGTAAGTAGTAGTGTTAGGGATGGGGGGAGTAATCAAAATCTTATGTTGTTTATTCGTGGGAATGCTATATCTGGTGCTCCTAGTATTAGAGGTACTAATCAATTTCCGAATCCACCGATTATAATTGGTATAACTATAAAGAAAATTATAACAAAGGCATGAGCTGTGACGATGACGTTGTAGATTTGATCATCTCCAATTAAGGATCCTGGTTGTCCTAGTTCTGTTCGAATAAGTATTCTCAGAGAAGTTCCGACTATTCCTGATCAAGCTCCAAATACAAAATATAAAGTTCCAATGTCTTTGTGATTAGTTGAGAAGAACCATCGGGTGAAGATTAGTGGGGTGGCTGAGACAAATAAGTAGGCGATAGGCTGTAAATCTATTTAGGAGCATTTACGTTGCTCTTCCACTACAAGTTCTTTTTGAAGCCTTGTATTCATTTTGTGATTATAGAATGCAATTCTGTAGGGGTGAGTTAAAAAGACTTACCAAGGCCTAAAGGAAGACCCTTTATTTATAGCTTTGAAGGTTATTAGTTTGTGTTTAACTTAAGGCCTTCATTTAGTTAATGTTGGTGATTATTGTGCAGATTACTATTCCTGTTAAGGAGATTGATGATAAGATTACTGCTGTAATATTTTTTGTTGTTTCGCTTTTGTGAAATTTTAAATTTCATTTTGGTTCTGTATTCAGGATTATGAATCTTGAGTAGGAGATTTTTAAGTAGTAGTATAGGGTAATTAGTGAAGTTACTACTACAATTGTTGCTAATGGGGCTATATTGTTTATGATTATGGCTTGAATGACGATTCATTTGGGTAGAAATCCAAGGAATGGGGGCAATCCTCCTAGGGAGAGTAGTGATGTGAATATTATAAATTTTATTAGTGTGGTTTCTTTATTTGTTAATATGGTTTGATTAATAAAAGATGTTCCTGATAACCTGATGGCTGATACTACCGTTAAGGTTAGTGTTGAGTAGATTATGAAGTATACTATTCATAGGTTTTCGCTTGTAGTTAATGCAATTAATATTCATCCGGTATGGTTAATAGATGAATAGGTTAGGATCTTTCGTATTGAGGTTTGATTTAATCCTCCAATAGATCCTACAATTGTTGATAATAGAATAATTCTTAATGTAAAGGCATTGATTTCAATCAGGTACGATATTAATATCAATGGGGCTGCTTTTTGCACTGTTATTAGCAGTGCACAATTTTCTCATCTTAATCCCTCTATTACTCCTGGGAATCATCAGTGAAGGGGGGCTGCTCCACTTTTTAACAGGAGGGGGGTACAAATGATTATAGGTGTATATGTTCTTCTTTCAAATGTGAATAAATCTTCTGTCAATGTTTTTATTACTACTATGAAGAGTAGTGTTGCTGAGGCTAATACTTGTACAATAAAATATTTTAGTGATGCTTCGGTATTGTACATATTTTTGATATTGGATATTAGGGGGATAAATGATATTAGATTGATTTCTAAACCTATTCATGCTCCTAATCATGAATTAGAGGATACGGATACTAATATACCTCCTACTAATGTGAATAGTAAAAGGATTTTGGTTGAGTTTCTAGGCACCAGAGAAGAGAGATTTGTGCTCTATTTACGGGGTATGAACCCATTAGCTTAGTTTAGCTTACTTTTCTATGTTGAGGTTTATTGATACATCTTGGTGTATGGTGCACAGTAGCTTTTGATGCTTGAGGGTGATAGTTTAATTCTGTTAGATGTAATGAAGGTAGTTTAATTTTGGCTACATATTTTATCCTATCACGATAGTCCTTTACTCAGGCTCATCATT